ACAGATGAGCTAGATGCCGATAAGGTGACGGAGGGTTTTTTTCCTCCCTCTAGGATGCTTGGTTGGAGTTGGGAGTTCGGAAAGAGTGACTCGCATTAGACTTTCCATTTTCATCCCCTTCAAATCAGTGCCCAAATCTATCCTGCTCCCTCTCAGCTGAACCCGACTCAACTGTGCCAAAAAAGACCTCCTCATCCCTCCATGTCTTCAATATCAGTTACCACAAACTGTTCCATAATAAAGTAAGTATCCCGTTCTGCACTGCTATCTTCAGCTCACCAACTGTAGCATACGGTTCCACCATTATAAACACGCCGGGTGTCAATTCCCTCGTCAACTCATTTTCTAACTCCGCATCACTCTGAAAATTTATCTTATCTTAAAAGTAGATGTAGTGGATAAGCTCTCCGTGTTGGGGTAGGATTGGATCCTTTAGGAGAGAGACATAAGGTATTAAGAAATGGAAGAAGGTCTTTGACGATCCAGTATTAGCTAGCGGACTCATACCTTGATGACTCCCTAGTGGCCAGGGAAGCGTTAGCTTCACCCTTGGAACGTATCATCTAATCTCTAAAGCTCTCTCTTCGGAAAAGCAGCTTCACTCCGCTCTTCTCTCTAGCGAGAGAGCATCTCTCTCTGTCAGGCGATTGATTTCCTAAGGGGAGAATCTAGGTTTCAGAGTTCATCAGTCCAAAGAAAGACTCCTGCGCCATCCATTCTTCCAGTATGAACCTGTTTCATAGCATACATCGTAGAAGACGGAACTCCTTGATTACCTTCTCAACAACCCTTCTTCTCTGGTGGAGTGACCAGTTGACTTTCCTTATCGACTTTCATCAGCGCACTAGCTTATTGCTAGACTTTGACCCTCGAACTAGCTGCTTTGACTTGCTATCTAAGAGACTAGCCTGGAGAGATAGGAAAGACGCTCTGCTCTAAAGGGATACTAAAAAAAAGGCAAGCAAGTCGATGCCCGGATTGACAACTTGATGTCGCAAGATCGGTTGTTAAAAGACTAAAGCCCACCTTCAAGCTAAAAGTCTAGTCGTATTTATTACTTCTTCTTTCTTCTTCCGCCATACCCAAGAGTCATTCACTCCCTAAAGATATTTTAGAAGAGTCACTAAGATAAGAGTTGTTATAGGATTTAACGAAAATAGGTTTATAGTAAGTGTGCCGCTAATTGGCATATCTCTTTGTTGTAGAGACCTTCCTTGCCCTGCTTAGGGCTATGTGATAGCACCCAAAGGGACCTATTCTATTTGAACAAGACCACATAAACTATAGTCATACGGTCAACCGAACCAAAGCCAAAGCTAAATCCTCTGCCCTTCGCTCCTTCCCCGGCTCCACTCCAGAGCAATGCCATGACCCGGTCGAGAGCCTTCCATGCGGATTCCTTCAAAGAGAAAGAGAGTGTGTATTCCCGGCATCAATGCAAAAACTCCCCGGTCCGGGAACAAGAGCAATTCTTGGTCCCACCAAACCATGCCATGAACAGTACAACAAGAGCTGGGGATATTGAAACTAAGACTCATTCCGTCTATTGCTCTACCTTCCTCCTACAGATTAAATTGCATCGTTTATTCCTATTCCGGCAAAACTAGCTGCTGACTCAACCTCCCCTCGGGTCTACGCCCTCGATGTTTTAACATCGGCGATTGAAAGAGAGTAGGAGCGCATTCTCTCCATCTCAGTTGGAAAGTCTATCGCTCTCAGCAGCAGTTCCTTGGTCATACCCTCGGTGATGACTAGCAGTCCTTCCTGATTGAGTTCTCACCCTCTATTGATAGATCAAGAGTTCCGGCCCGGCTATGATTCCATCAACAAACCCGATTCGGTATAAAAGCTTAGCTTCTATGACAATAAAATATTTTGAAAAGAGCTATCCTAAAGCTTGACAGGTCTCCCCAACTCTGTTTTTCACTCGAAAACCGAAAGCATAAGGATGAGCCTTGGGCCCCCTTTCCCAAGAACAGAAGGAGCGTTTAGATACTGTACCTTTAGGTTAGGCGCGTGCAGGAGCAAGGACGAAAGGAGAACAAGTCGCAGGAGAAGCGTTGAAGAAGCAAAGCAGTAGTTTAAGCCATTGATCCTGCTGCTTCTAAAAAAAAAATAAGCACCAGCAGACAGAGGTAGATACAGAGCCATAGGCAAACCTTCATGATCGATAGCCTTTTATGATATGAAAACGACCCTCGTGCTCGAGAGGCAGATCCAAAGGCAGTCGCTTACCTAGGAGCATACTTCGGTGTAGCATAGCGGCATACCCCTTTGACCTAGGTGGAAAAGAGATCTATTGAAACCCACCATAAGTCTCGACAGCTGCGGATACTGATTTACCATAAGCAAAAGCGACTACTGAGGCGAAGGCAAATAAGGTTCCGTTCCATGGAAGGAAAAAGAAATGGAAATAAAAATAAGAAAAGGTCTGATCAAATATTTTGCTTTCTTGTTGTCTTGAATTGTTATAGAACGGCTATTTATATAAGGTATAGTT